GCTAAGACCATTCCAATGCTCCCTTCCGCCATGCATAAACTAAACCAACAATTAAGATAAGCACGAAAATTAAAGCTTCTATAAATACAGATACGCCCAATACATCAAAACTCATTGCCCATGGATAAAGAAAAACCGTTTCAACATCAAAAACAACAAAAACTAGAGCAAACATATAATAACGAATTCTAAATTGTAACCAAGCGTTGCCCATTGGTTCTATACCCGATTCATAACTAGAAAGTTTCTCCGGCCCTTTCCTAATCGGGGCTAAAATCCCAGAAATTAAAAATGCCAAAATAGGAATAAAACTTGATATTATTAGAAATGCCCAAAAAATATCATATTCGTAAAGCAAAAACATAGACGCACTCCTATGAACGTGGAAAGTATATCGGATTGGTTGATTCGAATTGAAGTTCTAAAGTCATTGATAACTAGTTAGTCAAAACAACAATTTATTTTGACCAAACCATCTAGTTTCCTTTGATTATTGCAGGGCATATCTCATTTCAAGATTTATCGACTGACTTGATCGGGATCCTATTTCCAGTCTACTTAATTTTTTTAGTTCAATTTTCTTTAATTGCTTTAGTTAGTATAACTCTAGATGTTATACTTAGACAAAGACAAATTTTCTTGTTTTTGCCTAGGATTCTTCCTAAAGCCTAAAGAAAGCAAATAGAATTCTTATTTTGTGTTTAAAATTTTTGAATTTATTATTCTTTTGATTATTTGAATTTTCTTTATAAAAATGCGAGTTCGGAATTTGGATTTTTTAGGAATAGAGTCGAAAGTTTTTTCTTAGTAATTTAGAATAGAACAAGTATTCAAATGTAAGAGAATGGGTAGGTATCTGGGGATTTCGAATATCTTAGTGTTGGTATATTCCGTTTATCAGATCTGGATGGGGTGGGGTTTTCTCTTGATTGAATACAGAAAAAGAAGACCACCCCCCCTTGTTTTGGTGTGCTTCGCCGGGTCTTGGTAAGGTATACCAAAGAAAAGGAGTATCGCTAGCTTAACCCCTTGATTGTGGGCAGAAAAATGCATATGGAATTTCCCTTCGACAATTAATGACGAAGGGTTGGTTTGTTTGGAAAAAGATCGATTCGATTCCTTGAAATATGATATGTTTTTTCGGTTTTCTGTTCTGCTTTAAATGATTCCCGTGAGTGAGTTTCTAGGACAAATTTTGTTTCGATGAACCAACCGGTCAGTTATAAGCAACAAACAAGAATGAAGAAATCAAAATTATACAATTTTTTATTTCAAATGAAAATTTGGAATTTTATTCATTTTTTTTATAGGGCTCTAGGGCTATACGGACTCGAACCGTAGACCTTCTCGGTAAAACAGATCAAACTTATTATTATCAAAATGATCTGAACTGTTTCAAAGACCCAACATGCATTTTTTTTTTGCATTGGGCTCTTTCATTAACTGATAGAAATATCAGCCAATCTGCCATATTTTTTCTTGACAGAAAAATAAGATAAGGAGATGGCTCCATGTGCTCTGATTCATTATTTGGGATTCTAATTCAGAGCACTACCAAAGTGTTTCAAAGGTGAAGTTATTTTGACGTAGGTCTGCCTTTGGCCTAGAATTTTAAGTTAAATGAAGTCTCTATCGTTCGGCTTAAAAAATCCAATATGAAACTTCATACACCTTCAAGTTCATAGGACGAAAAGAGATTTTTTGAGGGCCTTATACTCATTATGCCTAGCATTGAATATACTGCTATTCACCTTATCAATATCTCAAGGCGGAGCCTGTTTGGTACCTACAAAGGGCACTCAAATAGGACCGAACCTCTCGTCAGGCTATTGTTCTCTTTTCTCTTAAAGTTATTATGGAGTAAGACATCGATTTCTCAATAAGATCCATTTTTTGGATTGTATGGTGGATTCCCCTGAAAAACATTGGCGCGCGTGTAAACGAGGTGCTCTACCAACTGAGCTATAGCCCTTAGTGCTTGTGATGCATATTTTATCATGTATATAATTTGTTGTCAAGATCAATATTCTATGATCCAACATCCGAAATTTTTGAGTGGTATTGGTTCGATTATTGTTGCTTATAAGGAATATGATATTTATAATCCATCGATAGGATGGGTTCCATTTGGTTCTCTTTAGGATAATAAGTGACCTACTTAACTCAGTGGTTAGAGTATCGCTTTCATACGGCGGGAGTCATTGGTTCAAATCCAATAGTAGGTAGAACTTATTAGATACCGGAGTCAACGGTATCTAATAAGTTTTTTGTCCCACCCTTATTTTTATAGATTTTTTATTTATTTCATTTTTGAATTGCGTTGTATCTAAATTGGATTCTGCTTGATTGGATTATGTCGAGTGAATCCAATCAAAATAGGGTTTAGAAACAGAACCTCTTTTGATTATTTGAACGCACCAACTAGTTATGAAATTGCATTGACAGCCTCGACTCTTGTCCTAGCTCGTCGAAGAGCTAGATTTGCCTCAATTATTTGTCT